ATTCCACGATCGAACTACCAGAATGGTCTAAAAACCCGAGTCTTAAGTCATTTTTTTTTTTAGAACTTTATAGGTTCTAGTTCCTACGAACCTAATTCATGAAAATTCCATCCAGTAAAACGGAAGAATTATAAATTTCCAAAATAATAGATAGGAATATTGCAAATAGAACCATTGTGACCCCCATAAGTGGTGTAGTCCCCCAGCCCGGAGCTACTTTACCATATTCCGAATTCAATGGTTTCAACAAACTCCCCGCATTAGTTCGTCTTGGGGCAGATCTAGAACTACCCTCAACGGTTTGTGTAGCCATACCCTAAATCCTATTTAATTTTTGCTTAAGATCTGTTGACTTTGTATACCATTTCGTTGTAGTTGTAAATAAACGATCTTATCGTAGATCAATTGTGATCTTAAAATTATCTCGAAATGGAAACAGCAACTCTAGTCGCCATCTTCATATCTGGTTTACTTGTAAGCTTTACTGGGTACGCTTTATATACCGCTTTTGGGCAACCCTCTCAACAATTAAGAGATCCATTCGAAGAACATGGAGACTAGTTGAAGTAATGAGCCTCCCAATAAGGGAGGCTCATTACTTCAATTGATATAATGAAAAATCATTTCATTTTTTAGTCGGAACCTTAGGCGGTTCTCGAAAAAAGATAGCGAAAAAAATGATCCCTAAAGTCGAGACTAAAAGGAATGTATAAACCAATGCTTCCATAGATTCGATCGTGGTTTACAAGTATAGCTTCCGCACCTATTTATTTGGGATCATTTACCATATAAAAAAAAGAATCAACGAAAAGATCGTGATTAAAGCCAATATTTTTCTGATAACTATGTAAAAAAAAAATAGAGGCTCAAGATATTGGAGTAGTCTTGTCTTAGACTACTTGTCTCCTTGTAGTTGGATCTCCAAGTTTTTGGAATGCCCCAAATTCCACTTGAGCATCCAAATCTGGATCAATACCAGCAAAAACATCTCTGAACAAGGTTCTAGCGCCATGCCAAATGTGTCCGAAAAAGAAGAGCAAAGCAAACGTAGCGTGCCCAAAAGTGAACCAACCCCTCGGACTGCTACGAAAAACACCATCGGATTTCAAAGTAGCCCGGTCTAATTCAAAAATTTCGCCTAATTGGGCACGTCTAGCATATTTTTTCACAGTAGCAGGATCGCTATAACTGACTCCATTGAGTTCTCCACCATAGAACTCAACAGTTACACCTACCTGTTCGACACTATACTTTGATTCTGCCCTTCTAAAAGGAACATCAGCTCTCACAATCCCGTCTCCATCTACCAAAACTACCGGGAATGTTTCGAAAAAAGTAGGCATACGACGTACAAAAAGCTCGCGACCTTCTTTATCTCTAAAGATAGGGTGCCCTAACCATCCAACAGCTATTCCATCCCCGTTGTCCATTGAGCCTGCTCTGAATAATCCCCCCTTTGCCGGATTATTACCAATGTAATCATAAAAAGCTAATTTTTCGGGAATTTTAGACCAAGCTTCCGATAAACTAAGATTTCCGGCTAGTCCAGCCCCAACTCTTCGATATATTTCTTGCTGAAAGTATCCCTGATCCCACTGATAACGAGTGGGACCAAATAATTCGATGGGGGTAGTTGCTGAGCCATACCACATAGTTCCAGCAACTACGAAAGCTGCAAAAAAAACAGCAGCAATACTACTGGAAAGTACTGTTTCAATATTGCCCATACGTAATCCTTTGTATAGACGTTGGGGCGGACGGACACTAAGATGGAATAGGCCCGCTAATATACCCAATGTACCCGCTGCAATATGATGAGAGGCTATTCCTCCCGGAACAAAAGGATCAAAACCCTCCGCACCCCACGTTGGATTTACAGATTGTACTTTTCCGGTTAGCCCATAAGGATCGGACACCCATATTCCAGGGCCATACAAGCCTGTTACATGAAATGCGCCAAAACCGAAGCAAGCCAACCCTGAGAGAAATAAATGAATTCCAAAGATCTTGGGCAAATCCAAAGAAGGTTTTCCCGTACGTTCATCAGAAAATATTTCTAGATCCCAATACACCCAATGCCAGATAGCTGCCAAGAAGCACAAGCCAGAAAACAGAATATGTGCCCCCGCCACACCTTCATAGCTCCAAATACCCGGATTCGTTATAGTTCCTCCTGAAATAGTCCAACCACCCCATGAATTTGTTATTCCTAAACGAGTCATGAAGGGTATAACGAACATACCTTGTCTCCACATTGGATCGAGAACGGGGTCAGAGGGATCAAAAACCGCTAATTCATATAGAGCCATAGAACCGGCCCAGCCAGAAACTAGAGCTGTATGCATTATATGGACAGCAAGCAATCGACCGGGATCATTCAATACAACAGTATGAACACGATACCAAGGCAAACCCATGGAAATACCCCATAAATAGACACTATGTAACTTTATCGCATTGGAAAAGAGTATAATCTTTTCAGTAGATTCTATATGAGAAAGAGTTAATATTTATTCCGTTCCATTGAAAATAATAGAACATTTCTGTTCGTAAGAACAAAGAGAAACAGATTTATTCTATACCCGATAAGTACCAATACGCAATGGGGATTGATCCCATTTTTGGAAACGAATGCATAGATACTTGTTTATCATTCACATGATTGACCCATTCGATCAAATTTGTTCTTTATTCATTCTGTCTTATTCTATAGAACCTTAAAATCTATGTATAAAAAAGAATAAAAAGAAAAAAATTATGAAGACAATAAACCTGTTGTTACGTTTCTATATTAAAGTGAAGTATAGTACTTAAATTTTTCTTGAATTTAATGCCCATTGGTGTTCCAAAAGTACCTTTTCGGAGTCCTGGAGAGGAAGATGCGGTTTGGGTTGACGTATAGTGCGACTTGTCAGACATATTTGGTCATATGGGATTTACCCGTTTTCTCCCCCGATCGAGATATCCTCTGTTTCACCCAATAAATATTGATTGAACCATCAATCATTCGGAGCGTGAAGTGCAATTAGATCAATTTATATTGGGGATCAATATTTTCAATTAGAGAAGAATTTATGGTTGACTTGGACTGATAAAAAAGTATCCAGGCTCCGCTCAGAAAATACCAAATGGGTAATATATGTACGATTGCTGCTTGTATCATAAACATTCCTTATGTTTACTATAGGAATGATCTCAAACTAACTGCCAATCAACGGAATAATAGTATTATGAATACATCGAATAATTGGTAGAAAAGCACGAAACTAAAAAAAAAGAAGTCATAGCAAAAAGAAGTGGTACTGAGATCATTTGTCCTATATGTGCAAATAGAATTATGACGGATCTTTACCCGGAGTAGAACATGAACCTAAAAGAATTGAAAGGTCCCACCCAGGAACAAGAAAATTACATCGTGATTTTAATCTCGATGAAACAATACATCAATGGGGGTTAGTTCAATAAGTTCAGTAATTTTTTTTTTAGTAAAAGGGGCCTCATTTTTTTATAGAAAAGCCCTTCATTAGAAAAACAAAAACCTGTTACAAAAAAAGAAATAAGGCTGGAATCGTCACATTGATTCTTTTTTTTTTTTGAACCGTATGCATCCAAAGGTGCACGTACGGTTACTAAAGGATACAATTTTGTCCTAATCAACCGACTTTATCGAGAAAGATTACTTTTTTTAGGACAAGAAGTTGATAGCGAGATATCGAATCAACTGGTTGGTCTCATGGTATATCTCAGTATAGAAGATAATACTAGGGATCTTTATTTGTTTATAAACTCTCCCGGTGGATGGGTAATACCAGGAATAGGCATTTATGATACTATGCAATTTGTGCCACCCGATGTACATACAATATGCATGGGATTAGCGGCTTCAATGGGATCTTTCATTCTGGTTGGTGGAGAAATTACCAAACGTCTAGCATTCCCTCACGCTTGGCGCCAATGGGTTTTTATTTGAAAAAAACTATGCCTTCGCCATATTGAATATGACTAATCGAATATGAATAATAAGTAATAATAGCATGGCACTTTGAGTTCGATATGAACAAACCATTATTGTTTTTTTTCATAACATGAGATTTTTTATCGAGATAGTAGTATGAAACAAAGGTTATTTCCGATTTTATCTTATGTGTCGGGAGTACATTTCAGCGTCACAAACCCTTTTTCTTCCACACCAGAACAGAAACCTTATTTCTTATATTTATGAAAGAAAAAGTAAAAAAAAAATCCCTATTTCATCCTATCAGAAAGAAACTTTGGGATTGCTAAATCACGGACGAAATAAATATATAAAGCAACAGAACCATCATAGTATTTTTTTTTTACTCTTACAAAAAGAAGGATGGTAGGTGGATTATTCACTGATCTAGATCGTATAGATTATATTTCTTTCTTCGGTGGAGGGGGGATAGGGGGAGTAAATTCCATTGCAGAGCCGTATGCAATGCACAAAATATGCCTGTACGGTTGTTCAAATTCTATTTTTTTATCCCTTTACTTTAGTCCGCCCAATCATGCGAGATAGAAGAACCATTAATGATGTTATATCAATATCATCAGGGTTATGATTCACCAACCTGCTAGTTCTTTTTATGAGGCACAAGCAGGCGAATTCATCCTGGAAGCAGAAGAACTACTGAAACTTCGCGAAACCCTCACAAAGGTTTATGTACAAAGAACGGGCAACCCCTTGTGGGTTGTATCTGAAGACATGGAAAGGGATGTTTTTATGTCAGCAACAGAAGCCCAAGCTTATGGCATTGTTGATCTTGTAGCAGTTGAAAATACGGAGGATTTCGTGTAAATCAACAATGCCATTTCAACCTAGAATTGGAATTTTGAACGATTTGATTTGGATATTGAATAGAAATAATTCATAATTATCAATCTTAAATCAGGTTAAGATTGATATAAACCAACCCATTCTACAATTTGATATATACAACATGCCAACTATTAAACAACTTATTAGAAACACAAGACAGCCAATAAGAAATGTCACGAAATCTCCCGCTCTTCGAGGATGTCCTCAGCGTCGAGGAACATGTACTAGGGTGTATGTGCGACTCGTTCAGATCATGAACTCGAGAACAAATGAGACAATTTTCGAGTATCAATATCAATGATTAGTACCAATGAAGAGGATAGATAGAAGGCCATTTACTATCGAGAAATGAAGATCTATCATATACCATATTGTTGTGTATTGCATATGGAATTTATGGTTTCCATTGGTGCAAATCCAATCACCTCAATTTGAGATGAGAATAAACCCCCCCATTGGTAGCAAATGGTTATCCATTAAGCGGAGGAAATAGCATTCTAAAAAGCAAAAGGGTTATGCTCCTATTCTTGAAAGAACGGACTAACAGGGTCAGCTACCTAGCTAACTTTCATAATTAAATACCGTCACTGTATGGATAGTTCTTATTGTGAAAGGCCTATTACTGTATAATTGATGGGTAGAGCCAAAGAGTGTGAACTATACAAGTTAACAATACCGTTTGATTAAACGAGAGAAGAGGCTCCGGTGCATAGAGAGGACCTCACCGTTTAGGAAGTAACCATAGAAACGATGAAACCCGCTTTTTTTATTTATTTCGTATCGGTATAATTTCTTGTTTCCAGGCGAACAAAACTCCTGGAAAGAATAAAAAATAGTGGTTGGGAAGGTCATAGTAGCAAAAGCCATTGGAATTGTTTTTTTTTATATTGGGATAATCCGTTTTGTTATTAATCGACTGAGAGAGGGGAAAAGAATGACTGAAAGAAGATAAATCAATTAGTTATTCATTAAGGTTTAATTTGATTCAATGACCAGAGTTAGACGAGGATATATAGCTCGTAGGCGTCGAACAAAAATTCGTTTATTTGCATCAACCTTTAGAGGGGCTCATTCAAGACTTACTCGAACGACTATTCAACAAAAAATAAGAGCTTTGGTTTCTTCTTATCGAGATAGAGGCAGGCAAAAGAGAAATTTTCGTTGTTTGTGGATTACTCGTATAAATGCAGTAACTCGGGAGAATAAGGTATTCCATAGTTATAGTCGATTAATCCACAATCTATACAAGAAGCAATTGCTTATTAATCGTAAAATACTTGCACAAATAGCTATATCAAATAAGAATTGTCTTTACCTGATTTCCAATAAGATCATCAAATAGCAAATAAAGTAATATAAAGGAATGATTGAAACAAAATTCCCCGGAGAATTAACTCCGGGAAAGACGGAATAAAAATAAATTAAGATCGAATTAAGATAAGTAGTAGGAATGAACGAACATGTTTTAATAATAAAACAAAAATTTTATTTCCCCATTTTTTATTTCTTCTAACACAACAATAAACTCTGGATTCTCGGCTTTTTCGAAAAAAAAATCAATCCGAGCTTGAGTTCCGATTGGAGTTTTGGCCCAATCCAGGAATATGCCTATTTATTTCTGATTCTAGGGCCTTTAGTTCTAGGGATCGACTCGGCTCTCTCACATTGTTTCTCATTATTAAGAAAAGGTAACAAAGATAAAATACGAGCTTGTTTTATAGCAATAGTAATTAATCGTTGTTGTTTCAAGGTTAATCTATTCACCCGTCTAGATAATATTTTTCCTTGTTCACTAATAAATCGACTAATTAAACTCATGTTTCTATAATAAATTCGATCCCCCGATCCAATTGGGGGCAAACGCCGACGAAAAGAGAGCTTGGACTTACGAAAGGGTTGCTTGGATTTATCCATGGTTTATTCCTTTTTTTATTTATTCATTTCAGATCCGGACAAAATAGGGTTGGTTTTATTTGTATTCTATATGTGAAATTTTTCCTCTTTCCACTACTTGGAATTGGAATGGAAAGGTCGAACGTGCGTTCCGTTCGATCTATTTCTTTATTTCCCCGTGAATCCTATGCTTGTGACAATATCGACAAAATTTTCTCAACTCTAATCGACTGGGTGTATTGTGTCGATTCTTTTGAGTAATATATCTAGAAATACCCAACGATTCTTTATTGACACCATTTCGGACACAATTAGTACATTCCAAAATAACTCTGATTCTGACATCCTTACCCTTGGCCATGAACCCCCTTTGGATTTTGGATCGACTTAACTAACTTTTCCATTTTCGATCCGAAAAAAATGAATATAAGTTACTAACTAGAAATTTAATTTCTCAAAATTTCGTTGTAATTAATATTAATAGAGAAATATAATAATTAAGTAATACAAGTTTTTTTCGAACTATCAATTATTCCTATGCTAATCCCCTTATTTTGTTTAAATATCTTATTTTTATGCTATGATTTTACCTAGACTGGACCCACATTTCCAGTTCTGTTCTCCAAAATTCGATCTTAGATACGCTGGATTTTTGTTGAGGTTCAATCCATTTTGAAATTTCTCTTTCCTTCCTAAACTAAAGAAAATAACTGAAAAGGGGGGTGACGAAATCTATTTTCGTCACGTACGTCGCATATAATTATATCTCTTCTTTTTTTTTCTTCGCATATCATATCAATAACTAGATTAGAATTAAAAAAAGGGGAATGACAAGGCATCTGGGAATAAACGATTAATCTCTATCAACAGACCCGCTAAAGATCCAAACCATAGAGTAGTTAGCACGGGTGCCGTGGAGAGATATGTTTTTAGATATTGCATTATTAAAAATACTCCTTTTTTATTGTTTCTTGTAAGACATATACATATATTATATAGTCAGATACTTTAGTTTATTATATAGTCAGATACTGTAGTTCAAGATCGTTTGTATTTATTTTTACGCATAATTCCTAACGAAAATGGATATGTCCAATGAATCTGTAGATGAGATTTTATTTTTTCTAAAAAACAAAAAGAAGGCCCTTTCTTCCTGAACATTTTCGATTAATATTCATTCTTTTTGTTTTTTATTTTATACATTAGGTTTCAGATGTATATAATATTTATATTTATATTTATTATTATGAAACATAATAATAAAAAGAAGAAATGGCAATAAAATTGTATATAGATGAAAAATTAAATAATAATGTGCAAAACAAGACATATATTTTTTACAATGACATTGTAAAAAATAAATTTAAAAAGGGATGTAGCGCAGCTTGGTAGCGCGTTTGTTTTGGGTACAAAATGTCACGGGTTCAAATCCTGTCATCCCTACCTATTATTTCTCCCATGGGAAATAATGAGGGATTAATTGAGATCGATGAAAATTGGACATAATTTATCATTTTTACATACTATATGTATGCAAGCTATTTTATGGGTACAAAAAATTCCTTTTCCTTACAGTCGTATCTCCTATCATAAGAAAGCGCTCTTAGTTCAGTTCGGTAGAACGTGGGTCTCCAAAACCCGATGTCGTAGGTTCAAATCCTACAGAGCGCGATTCTATTTATGTTATGTCGAATCACATACAATCAATAAAAAAACTTAATAAAGTTCAATTGCAACTTTAATTTGACCTCCTGCAAGGAGGAGGAGGTCAATCAAAAAATGGTTATTGAATCATAGGTCCAATTGATCGCCGCGTCTGTATTGTAAATATGCAGTTACAAATAATCCTGCTAAAGTAATAGGAATTAGACCTAAAACGATTCCAAATAGAAAAACTTCAATCATTTTGATTTGTTTGAGAAAATAAAAAAGAGGGTAAGATCTATCCCTAAATATTAATCTGAATTATCCGCGAATCTCAATGACCCAGAATTGGCAATTCCCGCGACCGCGGGAAGGGACTATAAACTACCCGGAATTTAAGAAATTTTTTTTATGGTTATGAATTGTGCATTCAATTCATTTCAAATAAGTCGTATCTTGTTCAAACCAATCAATAGAACAGGGGCTATAGTTGAAGCGGCCAGTAGAAAACCAAAATAACTAGTTATAGTAGGCATGAAAGAGTTAAATTAACTATGTTCTTTTGCTACATATGTTGATAAAACATTTACCTAAATCAGTTCAGTCATTACATTATAGACGGCACTCAAAAAAGATAGAGTGACATAGGTAAAAAAAAAAAAAAATAAAAAAAATAGTGTATCGTGTCACTTCATTAAAAAACGAAATTCTATTTCAGTGATTTTGGAATAAAAGAATGAGTTGGATTTGAAAATAATTTCCATTTTGATCATTTCATTTTTCAATAAGATCTAATCCATTTTGAATCGAACCGACCGATACTACCTTTTAGTTATTTTAACTCGTTGGATTCAGTATAGTAAGAGTCTGATTAATTTCTCCGTAATATCTTGAATAAGAATAAAAAAAGTGTCCTAGAATTTATCGAAAAATAAAACCCTTACTTTCATTTTTATTTTATTTCGGGTATAACTCGACTCGAAGACGAGCAACTTCTATTATCTTTTTAGTCTGTCTTTCCCTATCATGGAGTTCTATCCTTATCCTTGTAGTTCGGCCAAGAAAGAGCCTTGCTTTGAATCAAATGCAACAATGGTTGCATCGCGAATATTTATTGATTGTTCCAACTATGTTCTGTTTCTTTCATCAAATACTATCATAATGTTTTTATTATTTATTGTATTGTGTATTGTATGACCAATCAATTCAATTATGTGAAATGAAAGGATTTGAACAAAAAAATTTAACCGGTTTCTAAATTCCGCATAGAATTGAATTGTTTGAATAGAATACTATCTTTCATGAATTATTAGAACCCATTGATTCGCACTTTATTTTCTCAAGATCTTTAATTTATATTTATTACGAAATCAATAACGGAAATCTTATAATAAATTATAAGGAATTTTCTATTTCTTAACATATAGTTATGCATATAGAAAGAAGGAAAAAGGGGGGAAGAAGAGAATTCTCTGTAGCATTTCGGTACTGACCGAGACTACGTTGCTGTGTCAGAGGAAGGATAGCTATACTGATTCGGTATACTCTAAATAAACCCTCGGTAATAAATTGACTATCTCACAAAGATAAGATATCAGTAGTTTTCTATTTACTGATCCCATC